GAGATCTCGAACCAACTTATTGGTCTTATGGTATATCTCAGTATAGAGAATGATACCAAAGATCTCTATTTGTTTATAAACTCTCCCGGCGGATGGGTTATCCCTGGAGTGGCTATTTATGATACAATGCAATTTGTGCGACCAGATGTACAGACAATATGCATGGGATTAGCCGCTTCAATGGGATCTTTTATCTTGGCCGGAGGAGAAATTACCAAACGTCTAGCATTCCCTCACGCTCGGCGCCAATGAGGTTTTTATTTGAGAGAAAAAAATAATACTATGCCTTCGCCATATGAATATTAAGTAATAATAGCATGGCACTTTGAATTCGATATCAAAATAAAAAAAAATTTATTGTTTTTTCAAAACATTTGATTATGTATCGAGAGAGTAGTATGAGATAAAAGGTATTTCCTGTTTTTTATATTGGAGATTCCAGTTCAGCGTCACAAACTTTTTTATTTTCACACCGGGGGCTTAGTTGTATTCTGAAAGAGTTCGAAAATAAAAAAAAAAAGATTATTTTTTTCCTTAATTTTACAAAAAGCAACTTTGGGATTGCTGAAACACAGACAAACCAAATAATCTTAATAATAAATATATATAAAGCAACGGAACCATCATAGTATTTTTGAACTCCTACGAAAGGAAGGGTGGTAATTTGATCATTTACCGATCTGGGTCTGATAGATCCTATTTTTTTCTTTGATGGAAGGTAAAGGTCAATTTTATTATAGAGCCGTATGCAATGCATAAAAGATGCCCGTACGGTTGTGGTTGTTCAATTCTGTCTTTTTTTTATTTTTATTCTTTATCTTTCTTTTCTATTCATCATGCAAAATAGCGGAACCCCTCTTTTGTTATACCATCAGGGTAATGATTCATCAACCTGCTAGTTCTTTTTATGAGGCACAAACGGGAGAATTTATCCTGGAAGCGGAAGAGTTGCTAAAACTGCGTGAAACCCTCACAAGGGTTTATGTACAAAGAACGGACAAACCCTTATGGGTTGTCTCGGAAGACATGGAAAGAGATGTTTTTATGTCAGCAACAGAAGCCCAAGCTTATGGAATTGTTGATGTTGTAGCGGTGGTTGAGTGAAAAGCCCGGATTTTTTTCGCGCAAATTCTCGATTTCCTATTTTATATTTTTGCTGAATTTACTATAAAATTAAATAGAAGTAATTAAAAATCATCAGGTTAGGATCGATCTAAACCAGCCCATTATTTATATGATATGATTCAACATGCCAACTATTAAACAACTTATTAGAAATACAAGACAGCCAATCAGAAATGTCACAAAATCCCCCGCGCTTCGGGGATGCCCTCAGCGTCGAGGAACATGTACTAGGGTGTATGTGCGACTCGTTCAGATCATGAGCTGGGATAAAAGAAAGAAAACCTTTTTTAGTATCAATGATCAGTACCGGGGAATAGGATAGAATAGAAAAAGAAGTCCGTTCAATTCAGTATAAAAACAGTATAAAAAAAAGAATCTATCCATTCTATTGTGTATGAAATTTATGGTTTCCATTGGTCCAAATCCAATCACCTCAATTTAAGATGAGAAGCAATTCTCCATTGGTAGCAAATGGTTATCCATTAAGCGGAGAAAATCCTACTTAAAAATAAAAACATAAAACTTAGGCCCCTCTTGCAAGAACGGACTAACAGGGTTAGCTACCCAGCCAACTTTCATAATTAAATACCGTTACTGTGTAAGTAGATCTAATCGTGAAAGACCTATTACTGGATAATTCATGGGTAGAGCCAAAGAATGTGAACTATACAAGTTACCAATAACATTGATTAAATGAAGTAAAGGCTCCGGTGTATAGAGAAAACCTCACCGTTTAAGAAGTAACCATATAAACGAAGGAAGCCACTATTTCTTTATCCATTTATATTTTTTATTTATTATATTTTGATACCTAGTAAAATGAAATTTCTTATTTCGAAGTGAAATGTCTAGAAAAAATAAAAATAGCGGTCGGGAAGGTTATAGTAGCCAAAGTCATTGGAATTTTTAGTTTATACATTGGAAAAAAGCTTTGTTATTAATAGACTAGGAAAGGGAAAAAGAATAACTGAAAGAAAGGAAATCTATTAGTTATTCGTCAAAGTTTCATTTATTCAATGACCAGAATTAGACGGGGAAATATAGCTCGGAGACGTAGAACAAAAATTCGTTTATTTGCATCAAGCTTTCGAGGGGCTCATTCAAGACTTACTCGAACAATTACTCAACAGAAAATAAGAGCTTTGGTTTCGTCGCATCGGGATAGGGATAAGCAAAAGATAAATTTTCGCCGTTTGTGGATCACTCGAATAAACGCAGTAATTCGTGAAATAGGGGTATCCTATAGTTATAGTAGATTAATACACGACCTATATAAGAAACAGGTGCTTCTTAATCGTAAAATACTTGCACAAATAGCTATATCAAATAAAAATTGTCTTTATATGATTTCCAATGAGATCATAAAAGAAGTAGATTGGAAAGAATCCACCGGAATAATTTAAACGGAGTTCCCCGGAGAATGAACTCCGGGAGGGTAAAGTCAAAATAAATATGAGAAAAAAATAGTAAAACTGAATGAACACACTCAAAAAAAATCTTTATTCTTGCCCGATTCTTTTTTTTTCTTACGACACGATAATTCAATCCATATTTTTCGAACAAAACATCAATCTGCGTTTGAGTTCGGATTTTACTTTTTTTTAGTCAAGTGAAGAAAGAGTAAGCCTATTTATTTCTGGCTCGAAGACCCGCAGTTCTGGTGGTCGACTCGGTTCTTTCAAACTGTTTCTCATTATTAAGAAAGGGTAACAAAGATAAAATACGAGCTTGTTTTATAGCAATAGTAATTAATCGTTGTTGTTTCAAGGTCAATCTATTCACCCGTCTAGATAATATTTTTCCTTGTTCGCTAATAAATCGACTAATTAAACTCATGTTTCTATAATCAATTCGATCCCCCGATTGAATCGGGGGCAAACGCCTACGAAAAGATCGCTTGGATTTAAGAAAAGGCCGCTTGGATTTATCCATGGTTTGTTTAGTTTATTCCTTATCCCGAAAATCCTATTTCGGTCGGATCTAAAATGAATTAGAAGAAATAGGATTTGGTTTGTTTATATTTAATTATGTTATATATATAATATTTAACTATGTTCTATATAGAAATGTCATTTTTACCCTTCCTTGGAAGGGTTACATACAAGTGCTCGATTCGATCTATTTCTTTATCTCCCCATGAATCATATGTTTGTAACAAAATGCACAGAATTTTCTCAATTCCAATCGATTAGGCGTGTTGTGACGATTCTTTTCAGTAATATATCTGGAAATACCCGTTGATACCTTATTAACACCGTTTCGAACACAACCGGTACATTCCAAAATAACCGTTATTCGGACATCTTTTCCCTTGGCCATGAACCCCCTTTGGATTTTTGATTTACTCAACTCTTCTATTTTCGATCCGAAACGAAGAAGAAGGAAGGAAGGATAAATAGAAGTTATTAACTTGAAATCCAATTATGAAAACTTTCGCTGCAATCAATATACTAAAAAAATTTCTAAACTTTATTTCAAATTCAAATCACAGTATTTCATTTACATTTAAGTACCTTGTATAAGAGTCTTGTCCTAGATATAGGCCCCACCCTGTTTATTCTACCTCCATCCCTAGTTAATTTTTGAATTGAATAATTTATTTAATTCAAACTTGAACCCAAGTCTCGAAGCTGTTGAATACACCTTTTCTTTTTTTCTCTTTCCTCCCTCTTATTCTAAAAGGAAAAAAGAGAAAAAGGGGGCAAAGGATTAGTCACAAATATTTAATTGTATCTCGAATCTACGTTATTTGGTACCGTATCAATAACTAGAATCAAAAAAAGGGGAATGTCAATGCATCTGGGAAAAAACGATTAATCTCTATCAATAGACCTGCTAAAGACCCGAACCATAGAGTACTTAATACCGGTGCCACGGAAAGATATGTTTTTAGATCTCGCATTGAAAAATCTCCTTCCTTCTTTTATTGTAATCTAAAATGGTAATACATAAATGATCAGATGCATATGCAGTTAAGAACCTTGTACACGGAATCCCTAATTCAAATTGAAATGTACAACTATCCAGTAAATAAAAATTTTTCTTAAAACATAAAAAAACGTTCCTCTCTTCCCGAGCATTCCCGAAAACTACTCATTTATTTTTACGACAGGTTCCGTTCCGTATTTCATACGTATATAAGACTTTTCTTTTACTATTATTATATGTTAAATGGGACCAAAAAGACGAAATGCCCATATAAATTGTATATATCAATGGAGGAACTAACGATGTGGAAAACAAAACAGGAATTCTATACAATGACACTGTAGACCAATTGGAGGGATGTAGCGCAGCTTGGTAGCGCGTTTGTTTTGGGTACAAAATGTCACAGGTTCAAATCCTGTCATCCCTACCTATTACTTCTTCGTTGAGCAGTAACGAGGGATTAATTAAGATCGATTCCAATATCCAATATATATAATATATATAATATATATAATTAAACTGGGGTTAAAAAAGTGTCTTTACAGTCTTCTCTTTTCTGATAAGAAAGCGCTCTTAGTTCAGTTCGGTAGAACGCGGGTCTCCAAAACCCGATGTCGTAGGTTCAAATCCTACAGAGCGTGATTTCATCCTTATTTTTCTTAGATCAAATTATACTGAAAGAGCTTCACTAACTTGAACCACAATCTGAATTTGACCTCCTTTGTATTAAAGAAAGTAGGAGGTCAATCAAAAAAAGCGATAGTAATTAATCAAAGGTCCGATTGATCACCACGCCTATATTGTAAATATGCAGTTACGAATAATCCAGCCAAAGTAACAGGAATTAGACCTAACACGATTCCAAATAGAAAAACTTCAATCATTGCAATTTATTTGAAAGGAGAAAAAGGAGGTAATATCTATACCTAAATATTAATCTGAATTAC